TTGTTAGAATTGGATTTATTGGATTGTTTCATCAACGGTGTTGGGTCAGAATAACTTTTTGACTCTGCGCCAGTGATTCCCCTATTATTTATTAGTGAACAATAATTGAATAATTCCTTCATAGAGATAGAGGACATAATTCACATGGATATAGTAAATCTCGCTTGGGCTGCTTTAATGGTAGTCTTTACGTTTTCCCTTTCACTAGTAGTATGGGGAAGGAGTGGACTCTAGAAGTACTACTAATTGAGTTTAGGAACTAAACAGTATCACTTTTTTTTTCTAGATCGTTCGGCAAAGTTTTTTTTATTTAAAATTTCACTATTTCAATTTAAAATTTTATTTTTAAATTGAAATAGAAATGAAAAATATCTTCATTTCGAAATTCTCTTGGATTTTAGTTGAGTAATGTATTATATGAATAATAAATATATATGAAGAATACTCTTTCAATCAAAGAAATATTTCAATTATTTCCGTGTTCGTATTTTGAAAGTAAAAAAAGTAAAAGGAATCCAAATGGTAGGAAATTTATTCCAACTGAATTCTTCATAAATTTTCTATTTCGATGAACTGACTCTTACCAAAGTTAGATATGGACCATGAGGAAGAACGGCACTTTTTTTTATTTTGTTTACCTCTTTACTGTTCAAAGATCAAAGAGAAAACAATTCGGTTATTCCATTACGTGGATACACATTGGGAAACAACATAGTAGTTGTCCAACGAGATACTGCACATCCTAAAATATTGTCTTGGGCGAGTCACATATTGCGCCGCTTGTTTTAGTTTTCCTATTTTAGAAATTTTATTTATGTTTTGCTTGTTTTATTGAACCCATTTCATATCATGGTTCAAACGTTAAAAGTCGACGGGTTTTACTAATCCTTTTCGAAATCCGAAGAAGTCATTGATTCTTTCGATCGGGATTCATATTGAAAATAATCAGAAATCTAGGAATTCGAATCGTAAAAGTCGCTTTCGATTATTTCAAATTAATTGAATTGAAATCAACACAAATTAAATACAAATAGATAAAGCAAAGAAATAGAATTGGGATACTATATAATATACATTATCACTATATATATTATATATATACGTAATTAAATCTATTTCTATATATATAGAATATATAGAAAAGGAATATGATTGTACTATTGTAGATTGATCTATATTAATCTATATTAAATTAACCCGCATTACAATACAACTTTATACACTACAATAACAATACTAGATAGTATGGTAGAAAGATTCAGATATTTCTTTCTACCATACTATCGTATCTCATAGAATACGACTGATTCTAGTCTGCCCATTTCATTTAAGACGCGAAATTTTTATCCTTTTCTTCTCTGCAATTATTGATAAGAAATAAAAAATCAAGTTTAATTCAAATTAATCACCTTGGCTGACTGTTTTTACGTATATTATAAGTAAAAAAGCAGTAGGAACTAGAATAAACAGTGCAGTAGCAATAAATGCGAGAATATTTACTTCCATAATCTCATTGTTTAATTTTTCTTTAATTCGCAATAACTCGGGAGTTAATCCCATAGAGATAATAAATCTTTCGCCTGTAAATTCAATGGGATGCATTACATCTCGATGATATCGAATCGGATCAATATCATGAATAACAATATCGGAGCTATCAAATCGATTCATCGTCAAGAATTGAATAGTATAACATAGGACAGTCTTTTATCCATACTGAACTCAAAATTTGATTCCCGATACAATCAATAATTCCTTTATTTATTTATCATTCTTTTCCATTCTTTCTTTTCTATAACCTACCGCCCTCTTTGTACAATCATCTGATGAAGTATCATCTAACCGCCTTTCCACTTACCATTGGTTCTAAACAAACCCCAACAAACAATAGAAGCTCAATGAAAAAAAAAAAAGGAAGGAGCTAAGTTATAAACTCCTTTTTTTAATGATCCAATCTTCTTGGAAAACAAAAGAAGTATGATAAAGACGAGTACAAATTCCGGTATAAAAAAATCGAATATTCCATCAAATTAACTATTTTTTTATATATTTATATATAAATTTAAAAAGTTTGTTCTTTCAAGGAAAAACCCTTATAAAAAAAAAAAATTCATTACCTCGCTAATAAAAAAGTGATCCTTGTTTGATCTTTATTTTTTGAATATCCTCTTTCATTGGATTAGTAATGGGACGCATATATCAAAAGCTCAATGCGAAATTTGAATGAGATAGATTATTTCAAATTAGTAAAATTTGAAATTGAGGTTACACAAAATAGGGCCCGAAAAGGATATACTTTTATTTTAATCTTAAAAAAAACAGTATTCTATACACAGTAACTATGTTCAATTTATTTTATATTGTACAAATTCCATTTATGTATGTACTCCCGGGAAACATACAATACTCTACTCTATTTCATATTTCACAGATCGGGAGTAATTGAAAAAGCCAGACCCAGTACAGTACGGTACGGTATCCCGTGGAATCCTGAATCTGATGCTAATAATATAATAATTATACTAATCCACATATGCCTCTCTCCCATCAATCGAATCGGTACTAGTCGAAGAAATGGAAATTCCCCCATTTGGTTGATGATAAATGTGAAACGAAAAAGAAAAAAAGAAGAGGGATCGCTGTTGGGAATGAAATTATGTTATTTGGACTTCTTTTCACAAAAAATAGAGAGATGAATTGATATAGTTTTTTATTGGATTTGGATTCGTCGGGACTGACGGGGCTCGAACCCGCAGCTTCCGCCTTGACAGGGCGGTGCTCTGACCAATTGAACTACAATCCCAAGTAAATACCATAATAAAATAAAGTATACATATTTTTATGATTTCATTCTAACCCTTTCAATTTCGATTAGAATTGGCGTGTTGTAACAGAGCTGCGAGTGTGATATATCGATACCCATATGTATATGTACTTTAGTGAGAGCAGCCGGTATTACTAGTAATCCTTTCGTTATTGCCAAATCAATTGGATAATCACTCGTTCAATCAAAAAAGTTTTTTTTATTTACTCTTTTCCTTAAACTTTACTTTATAGTTACGGATCCTGATATGAATCTAGATCATTAGCAAGATCAGAATTTCTTGTAAAAAGAGAGTAAATAAATAGTGGTATAGATATATAATAAAACGGATTTCTTCCGTATTGGGATTGGGGGATCGGGCATTTCTGGAGAGCAACAAATGGGTTATATTATATCATTTCATGGCGGATCGGCAAATTATTGGGCCGAGCTGGATTTGAACCAGCGTAGACATATTGCCAACGAATTTACAGTCCGTCCCCATTAACCGCTCGGGCATCGACCCAGGAAGAATCAATTCCAGGCTTATTGATAATCCACGATCAACTTCCTTTCGTAGTACCCTACCCCCAGGGGAAGTCGAATCCCCGCTGCCTCCTTGAAAGAGAGATGTCCTGAACCGCTAGACGATGGGGGCAGACTTGCACGACCGCCATCATACTATGTTCATAGTATGAATAGTTTTTTAAAATTGTCAATATAATGGAATGGTATGACTCGATACGAAGGATCTTTCCGTCTTTCACGATTCTTTCTATACAATTTTTTTCGATAAAAGTTTGGTTCAAAGGCCACGCCGAATCTCTTTATCCGAATCTCTTTATCAATGATTCAATGAAATATCTTGGATCTATGTTAAATTAGTGGATACATGTATCACTCAAATGAATTTAGTTATGATGTCAATTAGGATAGTCTTGAAACAATTCATTGTATTGATATTTATCAAATCCAATATCAATAAACCGTTTTATTTTACCTATATTATATACTCTATATTAAATTATATTAAATTATTTAATTTACTTTTACTGGATAAAGAAAATTTTGCATTCCTGAATGAACCCTTATACTTATTATAAGATATATCTATTACTTATTATAAGATATATCTATGTACATCTATTATAATAAGTATATATACTAAACTCATAGTGTCTTTATTCAGGAATTGGATCAAACAAGCCCTTTTAACTCAGTGGTAGAGTAACGCCATGGTAAGGCGTAAGTCATCGGTTCAAATCCGATAAGGGGCTTTGATTTTTTCATAAATCATAAAACTCCGGCAGTAGTATTCATATTTGAAGTGCGAATAAAGATATTGTTGATCTTTGTAATAAAGTAATAAAAAAAAAAGTAACAAACCGTATAATTTAATATTTTAATATATAATCAAAATTATAACATTATAATTAATTATAGTATGGTTATAAATTTGCTATTTTAATAAATTAAATATATTATTAAATAAAAAATATATTATAAAAAATATATTATTAATTAAAAAATATATTATTAATTATTAAATAAATAATAGAATTATTATAAATATTATATTAAATATTATAATGAATGTAAGGATAAGTCGTCTCGTTAAATCTTCAAATATTACTATTCCTTTCCTATTTTCCATTATTCCAATTAAATCGATTATAAATCAACAAAATAAAAAGTAAGTGGACCTAACCCATTGCATCATAATTATATCCACTATTCTGATATTAAAATTCGATAGAGATGAAATTGGATCTTTTTTTTCTTTGGACTACGCGGGAATCTGTCGATATATCCGATTTAATCTTCTTGTTCCTAGACGTTCTATAGGAATAAATTAGGAATGAATAAATTACTATTCCCTTCCTTTACCGAGAAACATTTATTCCAAGTCACAACATACGAGCCATTTTAAATATCTTTCTTTGATTCCAATTCCAGAACACAAGATCCGTTTTATTAGTTATATCTTATATATCTATTTATATATCTAGCAAATCGCTATTTCATGTACTAAATATTTCCATCCATATTGATACATGCAATATTTTTGTTCCGACAACGTAATGGGGAATGTATGCGAGAAGGGTACTTTCATTTCGAGTCTCATATTATTTAATATTTAATTAACTAATATGTATTTAATTCAATACAATATATTAATTTAATAATAGGAAATTTA